ATCAATTTTAATGAATTAACGAGTCGTTTTTTTTTTATTCGAAACGCCTCGTGATCTTCAACCAATTATGTGCTTCAATATAATTACCTGGAGTAAGCGCTATAGCTTGTTTCCAATACTCAGCAGCTTGATCGGACCAAGCCTCCGCAATTTCAGAATCACCCTGCAGAATGGCCTGTTCTCCCCGGTTGGGATAGGTGGGTCAATTCCTTCCCTTAGAACCGTACTTGAGAGTTTCCTACCTCATACGGCTCAACAATCAATTCTTTTTGCGGTCTCATTTGAATTTACCCTATGCTAACTGAATTAGATTTATGATAAATCTATCCCATTTTTCTTGGGTTAACCAGAAGAAGTTAATTACATAAGTTTCAAATTCTAATTTTGATCAATAATTAATTAGTTTTAGCTTTTCTCCCACCTTCAGAAAAATGAAGCATAGATATCCCCTATATCGTTATAATTTTCTGAAAGGTAACTATCTCGGTTTCATATATGAAATTTATTTATATAGAATCTTTGAAAAAGACTTTCTTCCATAAGAAAAAAGAACTTACTATCTTTGGGATCTGATGCTACACCGCTGCTCAATACTTTAGTGGATCGACTCTATTACATAAGTTGATTCCTAACTTTATATCCCATATCGTGACATAAGTAAGCAGTTCTTAATTGTATCGAACCCAAAAGCTCGCTAATTGATCTTTACGGTGCTTTCTTTATCAATTCGATCCTTTATCCATAGAGTATAATATGTAGGCCGTACTTATTTTCTTCCTTTTTTTTGTTATCATGAAGTTTCTTTCCTTGCTACAGCTGATAAAAATCGTTGCTTTGGACGATGCATATGTAGAAAGCCTATTTTTTTCTAGTATTGACTAGCCAATTTGATTTTTTTTTCCTTCTTTCTATAGTGGAGATAGTCGCACGTAATGACAGATCACGGCCATATTATTAAAAGCTTGTGGTAAGAATGGGTTTCGTTCTAGTGCCCGGAAATAATATTCCAAAGCCTTTGTATGCTCCCCGTTGCTTGTGTGTATAAGGCCTATGTTATAGAGTATATAACTTCGATCATAGGGATCAATTTCTGGTCGCGTAGCTTCATAATAATTCTGTAAAGCTTCCGCATAATTTCCTTCGGATTGAGCCGACATCCGTTACGGTCGTTCATTTTATTCAAAAAATCTCCGCTCCAGAACCGTACGTGAGATTTTCATCTCATACGGCTCCCCCCTTCTGTGCATAGTACTAAGGGGAATAATCCATGGAATCCAAAATTCCCTATTCTTATTATGAACTGACAGGAGCTGGTATTTTTACAAGAAATCTCTAGCCAGCCTTCCCGCAAGAGGTTTTTTTTCTTAACACCAATCATATTAGTGCTAGATAGACATGGTAACTCCAACGATTTCTTTGTCCTCAACGCCTACTATTTCCAGGAATTAGTCACTTCAACGATCTTTGATGGTTATACGGGTATCCAAAGTACGAACGAGATGGATGTTTGTTGTCCCAACCATTCTTGTTAGGCCCGATACCGATAAGGAAAAGAGCAATTTATAACAAAATAACAAAGTTTTCGTGTTGTTGATTCCTAGTGTAGTGCTTCTTCCCCTATGCCGCCTATTGGTACTATTGGAGTAGGATTGCCCCGCAATACAGAACCTATAGGTGTAACCTTTTGTTCAATACTAAAATCGATATTTAAAGTAAATTAAAGTATCTGAGGCTGGATCAATCGAGGATACACGACAGAAGGAATTGTTCTATCTCCAAACTTTACCTTCACTAAGCGTAACTTTATTTTTTAAATCGGGTTCTTTCTATTCCGAACCACGTCTTTTCTCGTAAGAATGAAATGAGGGCTAAAAAAAAAAAAAAACAAGAAAAAAGAATCAAATCACACCATCTCTATAATAGGTAAATGCCTTTTTTTCTCCTGAAGTTGTCGGAATTATTCGTAATAAAATATTGGCTATAATCGAAGAGGTCTTATCAATAAAATTTCCATTTATCCGAGATCTAGGCATAATTAGCAATCCATTCTATAATTCTTCTCATTACCCCCTCGGCTCGGGGAAAATGATCCCACAAACAAAGGAACTGTACATTACAGAATAACATAAAAAAAGAAAAATTCTAACTAAAAAGATATGTACCTTCCGCTCAAATTGTATTCTTTTCGGACAAAGAGAGATAGGAGACTTTTGAATCAGATTGAATTTCATATAAATTTCGTAGTATACAAATGAGCAGAACTATTACTATTTCATCTAAGTTGAATAACCAAGGACTTTATTTTACTATGGATTCTTATAACTCGAGAAATTTTGATTTGGTTATGATCCAAGGAGGAAAGAAAAGGGATGGAATAATCATTATACCGTTGAAATGAAATAGAAAAATCCATAGTACGATTCATGAATTTGTAATAGATCTATGGGATAGATGATAAGGGGATAAATGATAAGAGAAGTTGTTGTTGATAAATATGAAATTGGAAAGGAATTTTTTATTCCTATAGAACCTCGGTTGTGCCCGTACTGCAATAAAATAATATGAGTAACTCGCTATTCACTCGGTTTCTGGTCAATAATAAGATTATGTAGGAAAGATGGCCGAGTGGTTCAAGGCGTAGCATTGGAACTGCTATGTAGGCTTTTTGTTTACCGAGGGTTCGAATCCCTCTCTTTCCGTTTCTGTTAATTCACCAGCGTTACCGACCACAATATATCAAATCAAATAACAATTCATATCATTATTCCAATAGTTTTTTTGATAAAAAACCTCTATTCCTAATTACATTACTGCGATACGGGAGCGATTTATGATACGTGAATGAGAAAAATGCGGATCAAGGCCCTTAGATCTATTTACTTTTTCGTTGAAAAAGGGGGGACATAATTGTCTGAACCCCCTTTCTTTGTTATGTTCGTTAGGTTCAAGTCTGTCGGGAATAATATTCTACGACTAACAACTCATTTATTTTTAACCCGATCCATTTACTATCTATTATTTGATTTACTAATCCTTTATATTGGAATGAGTCAATAGTCAAATGATTTGGTAGTTCCTCGTGAGGGGACGAAGCAATATAATTTTGAATCAGAGCTTTCGATCTTTGTTTATCCTTCGTAGTAATAATATCTCGGGGTTTGCAACGATAACTTGGTATATCCACTATACGACCATTAACTAAAATATGTCTATGGTTAACTAATTGTCTGGCTCCAGGAATGGTCGAAGCCATACCCAATCGAAAAAGGATGTTATCCAAACGCATCTCAAGTAGTTGTAGTAAAACCTGGCCTGTTGACCCTTTGGCTTTTCCGGCGATATGCACATATCTAAGTAATTGTCGCTCTGTCAGACCATAATGAAAACGCAATTTCTGTTTTTCTTCTAGACGAATACGATATTGCGATCTTTTCACGGAACGCAATGGGTTTTTAAGATCACTTCCGGATCTAGGTCTTTTACTAGTTAATCCCGGTAAAGCCCCCAGACGGCGTATCTTTTTGAAATGAGGTCCTCGGTAACGAGACATAAAGACTCCTTTTTATTTTATTGAAATTTCATTTTACAGAAGAAATCGAAATTAAGACTGAACTAAAGGATAAACAAAGCAAAGCTAAATCTACTGAAGTATTACAAAGTAGAATGAAATGAATTGTGTCAATATCCGGATTTTTTGTATATATTTTGTATATATAAGAAATTAAGACTCTGCTTTATGATTTGTTCTATATAGATCTAATTGCTCTAATCAACTTTTTATTCCTAGTTACAAGTTACCACGACATAATAGATTAGTGACTCAACGTTTGGGGAAAGGGAGAGGAGAGATTATCAATCATGGAAAAAATCGATAGAGAAAAAAGCCGGCTATCGGAATCGAACCGATGACCATCGCATTACAAATGCGATGCTCTAACCCCTGAGCTAAGCGGGCTCACATAACAGAAATAGAAATAATGTATAGGGATTCAAGAAAGGATTTTGGCTATTAGTTATGAATTTAATATGAGCTATTATTTAATACGAACTATTACTATTTATTACTATTCTAGTTCATAATTCTTTCCATAGTTACAAATAATATATAATATATAACTAGAATATGACTAAATAGAAATAGAATTCTCTATCTCTAATAATGTAATGGAAATATCTGACTAGTTAGAATTTTCATTACATTATTATACATCAATTTATTTTCATATTTAAAATTTACATACATTATTTTTCTACTTTTACATTATATTACATTATATTATATACATTATACTATATTAAACATTATACTATTATATACATTATACTATATTAACATTATAATTTAGAATATATTAATATAATATATTTAGAAATAGAATATATTTATATTCTATTTCTAAAATATATAGAAATAGAAAATATATAGAAATTTTCTTTTTATGATAATATTTATGATAATATAATATTTATGATAATAAGATAAGATTTTTTAGATTTTTATTTTGAGAATAGTTATAACAAATTATGTTAATAATATTATAGATATTATAGCAGATAGGTCCTAAGAAAGATACAACAATCAAAATTCTAATCAGACATTCCTCTTATTTTGTTCGAAAAAATAAGGGATAGGACGAAAAAAAAAAAGAAGAAAGAATATCGACCCTTCCAGTATTCCAAATCGCGCTGTAAAAACAAAAGGGAAGGGAGACATATATATATGTGGGATATATCTATCTATATTGAATTGCGGATATATCAATGATAGAATCATTTCTGATTGAAACAAATATGGTTCATACAATAGAGCTGAAACGAGAGGATATCCAACAAAAGAAAATAGGAGTATAAGTATACACTATTTCGCTATGGGAATCATTATATAATATAATGAATTCAGCGGTTCCAAGATAAATGAAAGAGGTGAGTGGAATTACAACTGGATCTTTGTCTAAAAGGGGGATATGGCGAAATTGGTAGACGCTACGGACTTGATTGGA